ATTAATATATATAAAAAGTATCAAGGTGGTTTATCAGTTTGGTTAGAAAGTTCCAATCATAAAGATATTGGGACTTTATATTTTTTGTTTGGTTTGTGGTCTGGGATGGTAGGCACTAGTTTGTCTTTAGTTATTCGTTTAGAGTTGGCTAAACCGGGGTTGTTATTGGGTAATGGTCAATTATATAATTCAATTATTACGGCTCATGCTATTTTAATAATTTTTTTTATGGTAATACCCAGGATAATTGGTGGATTTGGTAATTGAATATTGCCTTTAATATTGGGTGCTCCAGATATAAGGTTTCCTCGTTTAAATAATTTGAGGTTTTGATTATTACCTACAGCTATATTTTTAATTTTAGATTCGTGTTTTGTTGATATGGGTTCAGGTACTAGTTGAACTATTTATCCACCGTTAAGGACTTTGGGCCATCCGGGGAGAAGTGTTGATTTAGCTATTTTTAGTTTACATTGTGCTGGTTTAAGGTCGATTTTAGGCGGAATTAATTTTATGTGTACTACTAAAAATCTACGTAGTAGTTCAATTTCATTGGAGCATATAAGATTATTTGTTTGAACGGTGTTTGTTACAGTTTTTTTATTGGTATTGTCGTTGCCTGTTTTGGCTGGGGCAATTACAATGTTACTTACTGATCGTAATTTAAATACTTCGTTTTTTGATCCAAGAACTGGTGGGAATCCTTTAATTTATCAGCATTTGTTTTGATTTTTTGGTCATCCTGAGGTTTATATTTTAATTTTACCTGCTTTTGGTATTATTAGGCAGTCTACATTGTATTTAACAGGTAAAAAAGAGGTTTTTGGTTCATTAGGTATGGTATATGCTATTTTAAGCATTGGTTTAATTGGATGTGTAGTTTGAGCGCACCATATATATACTGTGGGAATAGATTTGAATTTCCGTGCTTATCTTACTGCAGCAACTATGGTTATTGCAGTTCCAACTGGTGTAAAGGTGTTTAGATGATTAGCAACATTGTTTGGTATAAAAATAGTATTTCAACCATTGTTGTTGTGGGTTTTGGGTTTTATTTTTTTATTTACAATTGGTGGTTTAACTGGAGTGGTTTTGTCAAATTCTAGGTTGGATATTATTTTACATGATACATATTACGTGGTAAGGCATTTTCATTATGTGTTAAGATTGGGTGCTGTATTTGGTATTTTCACTGGTATTAATTTGTGGTGAACTTTTATGACAGGTTATGTTTATAATAAGCTAATAATGTCGGTAGTTTTTATGTTAATATTTATTGGTGTAAATTTAACATTTTTTCCTTTACATTTTGCGGGTTTACATGGTTTTCCTCGTAAGTATTTGGATTATCCGGATGTTTATTCTGTGTGAAATGTTATATCTTCATATGGATCAATAATTAGTGTGTTTGCTTTGTTTTTATTTTTATATACTTTAATTAATTCATTTGGAAGAAATAAAGTTATAATAAATGATTTTTTTATTAATAGAAGACCTGAATATAGAATAAGTAGATATGTATTTGGTCATAGATATCAATCAGAAATTTATTTTAGGTGTTCAGTAATAAAATTATAAAAATTCTTAGTATAATTATTTAGTATATTTAATTGCAAATTAAAAGGTAAAGAATTTTGTAGGTAAAAACAAGATAGGATAATTAAGTCTGTTAGGTTCATACCCTAAGGGTGTTTTCTCTTGTTATATAAAAAAGTTTTAGTATAAAATGATAAGTATAAGCTATTGTCAATAGTTAGGTGTAAACTTTAAATTTTAAAGATTAGTTCTTTAGTATATTTGAGTATGTTTGATTTCCAATCAAGAGGATATAAGAATTAATTGGTAATTATTTTCAAGGGTATAATCTAAATTTTTCGAATAGATTATTTTCAAGATACATAGATTGATTTCATAGATTTAATTGTAGTTTGTTGTTAGGTGTGTTGGTGTTTGTTGTATTATTATTTATTTATTTAATTAGTAATAATTATTATTTTAAAAGAAAAAAAATTGAGTATCAATTTGGTGAGTTGTTATGTAGTGTGTTCCCAACTTTAATTTTGTTAATACAGATAATTCCATCTTTAAGTTTATTATATTATTATGGGTTAATAAATTTAGATAGAAATTTAACAGTAAAGGTTACGGGTCATCAATGATATTGAAGTTATGAGTTTAGAGATATTCCTGGTTTGGAATTTGATTCTTATATAAAGTCACTTGATCAATTAAATTTAGGTGAGCCACGTTTATTGGAGGTTGATAATCGTTGTGTAGTACCTTGTGATACTAATATTCGTTTTTGTATTACGTCAGCAGATGTTATTCATTCATGGGCGTTACCTTCTATGTCAATTAAATTAGATGCAATAAGAGGGATTTTAAGAACTTTGTGTTATAGATTTCCAATAGTAGGTGTATTTTATGGGCAGTGTTCGGAGATTTGTGGTGCTAATCATAGATTTATACCTATTGCTGTAGAGGTAACGTTAATGGATAATTTTAAAAGGTGGTGTTATTTAAATATAAATTAAGCTATGTAGTTTAATATTAAAATTTTTGTTTGTGGTGCAAGAGATTTTATAGCTATAAATTTTGTGTTTATAAGTTTTAGTATTGCATACTATTTAAAAAAAATTTTATTAATAATAAAAAATAGAATTAAAAGGTAGAAAATTTTATTATTTTTATTGTTTCATAATAAAAATTATAAATTTTAGGGTTGAAAAGTCGACTTTTAGGATATCTGCGTTTATAGTTAATATTAGAAATTTATGTGTTTAGATTTGTGGGTTTTTATAAAAAGTATAAGTTGAAGTATTTTTAAGATTAAGTTTTATAACTGTTTATGCGTTAAATAATTTATGTTTATAAAAATGGTGTTTTATTAAATTGATAATAAATATATAATTTTAAAATAAGTAATTAAATAAAGTTAATTTTTAATTAATAATATAATAAAATAACTAAATAATTAATCAAATGTTTATTAAAGACTTAGACTTTTTAATAAAGTTTGCTTCTGCCCAATGAAAAATTTAAATGGCAGTCTTAGCGTGAGGACATTAAGGTAGCAAAATAATTTGTGCTTTTATTGAGTTCCAGTATGAATGAAGTTATTGGTTAGTTATCTTTTTATTTTATTTATGAATTTTTAATTAATATAAAGAAATGTTAATGTAACAATACAAAGATAAGTCTTCGGAAATTCTTTTTAACATTAATTAAATAAAATAATAATTAATGTTAAAATTTTCTAGGGCAGAATTTTATATAATTAATAAATCTATTATTAATTTTAAGAATTACTCCGGAGTTAACAGAAAATCATATCTAATCTAGTACTTATAGTAAGATAAGTTTTACATCGATGTTGTATTTAAGTTTTTTAAAAAAGGAGAAAATTTAAGTTTTAAGACTGTTCTTCTTTTAATTAATTTAACGTGATATTAGTTTAATTCATTGTGAGATAGAATTGTTTATCTTGATTGTTATTGGTTTGAAGTTTTAATAGTACGAAAGGAAAATTAAAAAAAGTTATAAACTTTTTAAGGGAATTAAATTCTTAATTTTAAATTTATTATTTGTAGCTTTGTTTGCTATTTTATTATTATTGGCGTTATATATTGGAAATTTTGTAATAAGAGTAAAAAAAAATGATTTATTAAAAATTGGAGCTTTTGAAAGAGGATTTGTGAGGGTAGGTAAAATTCAAAATTCTTTAAGTATTCATTTTTTTGTAATGATATTAATATTTGTTATTTTTGATTTGGAAATTGTTATATTTTTGGGTTTATTAATTTCAGATATTAGATCTTTAGTTAGTTTTATAATGTTAATATTATTTATTGTTGGTGGTTTTTATATAGAGTGGTGATATGGTAAATTGGTGTGAGTAGTTTAATTTAATTTTATAAATTAATATTATGGTTTATTTGATATCATTAAGTTTTATTATTTTAATAATTATAATTGTTATATTACCAGTAATAAAAGTAAGTTTGATGTTGTTAGAGTGAGATTTTTTATCGTTAAAATTTAATTTTTATTTTAATAGAATTTTATTTTCATTTATTTTGGGTTTAGTAACATTAAGAGTTTTAATTTTTAGAACTTACTATTTGCATGGAGAATTAAATTTTAATTATTATTATTTTGTTTTATTAATTTTTGTAGGTAGAATATTTATATTAAATTATAGTAGAAGGATTTTTACTATGTTGTTAAGATGAGATTTATTAGGAATTTCAAGTTTTTTTTTAGTTTTATTTTATAATAATTGAGATAGAAATTCGGGTGCCATAAATACAGCTTTAACTAATCGAATTGGGGATTTTTTTATTTTTAGTTTTTTTAGAGGGGTATTATTTTATGGTTATTATTTTTTAAGATTTGAAATATTATGTAGGTCAATAGTTTTATTGTTATTATTAACATCTTTTACAAAAAGTGCCCAGTTCCCGTTTAGAAGGTGGTTACCTAAAGCTATAAGAGCACCCACTCCTGTTAGATCATTAGTACATAGTAGAACATTGGTAACTGCTGGGTTAATTTTATTAATAAATTTTAGTAAAGTTATATTAAGAAATAGAACAATAATTGTAATTTTATTAATTGGGTTGTTTACTATATTTTTTTCTAGGGTGGCTGCTATGGTGGAAGAGGATATAAAAAAAGTGGTAGCATTAAGAACTTTATCACAAATAGGATTTTCTATAACCACACTTGGGTTAGGTATAAGTTTTGTAGCTTTTATTCATTTAGTTAGGCATGCTTTATTTAAAAGATGTTTGTTTATGCAAGTAGGTTATATTATTCATAGAAATTATGGTCAACAAGATGGTCGTGGTTATGGTAATAATGGTAATTTACCTTTATTTATGCAATTACAATTATTAATTACTTTGTTTTGTTTGTGTGGTTTAATGTTTTCTAGGGGTATAGTAAGCAAGGATTTAATTTTAGAATTATTTTTTATAAATAATTATATGATAATTTTAAGATTAATATTTTTTATTTCAATTTTTTTAACATTTGGTTATAGATATCGTTTATGAAAAAGATTTTTTTTAAGATTTAGAAAGGTGGTTATAGCTTATAGTACAACATTAGTTATAAATTATTTAAGATTGGGTTTAGTAATTTTTTCAATTGTATTTATGTGATGATTAAATTATAATTTGTTGGTTTTACCCAGATTATTCTTGTATATAGATTTTTATGTACCTTTATTATATGTAATTTTAATTATAATTTTTAGTTACTTAATATTTAAATTGTTAATTAAAGAGTTTATTTATAAATTTTTAGTTGATTATTTAGCTAAAAATGTAATTTATAAAATAAAAAATTTAAAATTTATAGATAATAATTTAAATAAGTTTGGTTATATGGGTTTTAATTTTTTAGGAATTTTTAGTACTTTTTTTACAGGTTATATAAGAACATTTAAGTATAATAACTTAATTATTATTATGTTTTTTTTATTTTTATTTATATAATTAATAATAAAAGATAAGATTATGTAAGATTACGTATTAATTGTAAATTGTAAAAAGGGACTATAATTTAAGTTAAAATATGTAATTTGCATTTACAAAATTTTTAGTTCTATTTTAGTTTTATAATTATATAAATAATTTAATAATTTAAATTATATAATTAATAATATATATAAATATATTATATTAAAATAATATAATATATAATATAAAAATGAAATCAAAGATTTCAACATATATAGATATATATAATATACATATATATATATTATGTTATGTGTTATAGTTATATTTAGTATGTTGTAGTATATGATTGGATTACCCCGTTTTGTAAATTTATTTAGTAATTTTTTGTAAATAATATTTTAGTTTGTAAGTTTATAATAAAATGTAAATATAAAGTTAAGATGCTTAGGTTTAAAATTTAATGGTGTTTTAAGTTAAGTATCAGTGTTTAGTTTATTGTAAAATATAATATTTGGGTTATTAAGATTTATATCACTGAAATTAAATAAAAATAGTTATTTTTGGGAGTATAAATAAATAAAATAAATAAAAATAAAAACTTTTAGTTTAATTTAGAATTTTTCATTTACACTGAAGGGGTTAAAAGTTTTATTGTATCATTTTTTTTAAGTGTATCATTATTAAGAGGTGTGTTTAGTTATATAAATATAGATCCTATAAAAAGTAGATTTTTTTTAATTTTGAGGATGTTAATGTGTATACCTATATTATCTTTTAGAGGTTATGTGTGGTTTTCATATTTTATTTGTTTATTGTTTTTAAGTGGGATTTTTGTAATTTTGGTTTATTTTTCCAGATTATCAATAATTAATTTGGTTAAAAGTTATTTGGTAATATTAAGATTAGTTTTAAGATTGTTAGTAGTTAGTGTAGTTTATAAAAATGTATTATTTAATGTTAGATTAAATGTTTTTTATTATAGGATTTTTTGGTTATTAGTTGTTTTTATTTTAGTAATTTTGTTGTTTTTTATAAATTTTACTAGTTATTTTTTAAATTTTTCAGGGGCATTACGTAAGGTTTAAGTTAAATAAATGGGATTGTTTGGAAATTGAGTTGTTGATTTATGATAAAATATTATAAAAGATAAATTTAAATTATTTTTATGTTTATTAGATTATTTATATTGTTTTTTAAGTGACATCGTTTTATTTTTATTTTGATTGCTTTGGAGTTTATAATAATAAGGTTATTTATAAAATTTATAGGTATGATAACTGAAATGATGTTTTTTTATTTTATGTGTTTTTCAGTAATTTCTAGTATTTTGGGAATAATTGTAATGGTAGGTGGAATAAAGTTTTATGGTAATGATCAATGTATTTATTAAGTTAAATGTTTAAGATTTAGGTGTAGTTATAAATTTGGGGTAAAGATAGATTTAAGTTAAGTTAAACTATTAATTTTCAAAATTAAAAATTTGTAATCTATAATATAATTATAATATAAAATTTAAGGATGTACTGTTGTTATTAATGTTGTTATTAAAAATAGTTAGTTGTAAATTTTTAAATTTTTTATAGTAAATAAAATAAAAAAAAAAAAGGGAATTTTATATAATGACGTTTTTGTATGGTGTTATTGAAAGTGTAAAAAGAGAGGCTTTAGTATAATTAAAGTATTATTTATTTTCAATAAATGGGTAAATAAGTCTTAAAATTAAAGAGTGCTTTTATGGATTTAAAATTTGATTATGGTTTAGAAATAGTTAAAATAGTATTATTTAAGTTTAATTTATTTAGTGGGCAATAAAGATTTACCCCGGTAATTAGTTATTTGTATAACGCTTGTTCCAGAATAATCGGCTAGGCTTGTGAAAATTTAAACTTTATTTTGTTTTAATTATAATTTTAAAAGTATATTAATTTAGTTAATCTTAGGTTAAATTTTGATTTTTATTAATGAAAGGTTATAATTTTAAATTTTGATAAACGAATTAGATTAGTACCTAATTAGACAAAAATTAAAAGAGCAGGAGTAAAGTGTGATTTAAACTGAAAGAATATTGGCAGATTTTCTAAATTATCTTTGGAGGTTGAGTAATAATTGAGAACCCTCATTAACTACTTTTATATTGGTCTCATGTATGATCGTTTATTTTATACTTAAGGTATATAATAAAAAATTTTTATTTAAAAAAATAGATATATATTTGGTTTATGTAGGAGTAAAATTTGACCTACAATAATTAAAGTTGTGGATTTATGCTGGTGGTGGTATAATAAAAATGTGAAAGACAGTAAAAAAATTTTTATGATTTTTTGAAGATTATTTAGATGTGGTACAAATCATCCATCAATTGCCCAAAGGGGAGTAAGTTGTAGTAAAGTAGATTTAGGGGAACATTAATCTAGTAATTAAACTATTAATTATTTTGTTTTGAAAACAAAATAAAAGATTAATTCTTGTAGTTTTAAGGGTTAGTTTAAGTTAGAATTGTTGACTGTTAATCAAAAGGTTTACTCTTAATTAGAATTAGAGGATAAATATTATTAAGTTTAATAGTAGTTAATTATAAAAATTTGCAATTAAAGAATGTAGTTTAATAAAAATATTAGATTGTAAATCTAAAGTTTTGATTCTTGTTGATTATAAATTTTTTAATAATTGTGTTAATAATGGTTTTTATTTTGCAGGCAATTGCTTTTATTACTTTATATGAACGTCATTTGTTGGGAAGTAGTCAAAATCGTTTGGGACCAACAAAAGTAAGTTTTATAGGTGTTTTACAGGCACTGTTGGATGGTGTAAAGTTATTAAAAAAGGAGCAAATGACGCCTTTAAATTCGTCTGATATATCTTTTTTGTTGGTACCTGGTATTTCTTTTGTAGTAATATATTTAGAGTGATATGTATTACCTTATTTTTTTGATTTTTTAAGGTTTGAATATTCTTTATTGTTTTTTTTGTGTTTAATTGGGTTTTCAGTGTATACAACGTTAATTAGAGGTATTGTAAGGAAGTCTAAGTATGGTATTGTTGGGGCGTTGCGTGCTAGGAGACAAAGTGTATCATATGAAATTGCTTTTTCTTTATATTTATTGGCTATTATGATCCATTATAGTATATTTAGTTTTGTTAGGGATTTTACTTTAAGTTTGTTAATTATTTATTTGCCTTTTTTGGTTATAATTATTGCGGAGTTAAATCGTGCACCTTTTGATTTTGCGGAAGGTGAAAGGGAGTTAGTAAGTGGTTATAATGTTGAATATGCTAGTGTGGCATTTGTGTTGTTGTTTTTGAGGGAGTATGGAAGTTTAATTTTTTTTAGGGTAATAACTTCAATGCTGTTTTTTAAGTTTTCTATAGTTGTAAGATTTGTAGTGTTTTCTGTAACTGTTTTTATTCGAAGTTCATATCCCCGTTTTCGTTATGATAAAATAATAACAATGTTTTGATTTAAATTTTTACCAATTTCATTGATTTTTTTATTTTATTTTTTTGCATTGTTTGTGTAAAAAATTGGTGTATTTATTAGTTGTAAAAATTTAGTTGTATGTAATTAATCAAGTGTTTTTTTTAGATATTTTTATATTTGTGTTTTTTTTACAGTTTATATTATACTTTAAGGAAGGTATAATAAATAGGTTAGTAAAAAAGTTTTTAAGGGGGTTAGTTAATGTTTTTAGGTATAGTAATGTGTTGCCAATAAGGTCTATTATTTCTTTTTTTACGTTTATTGTTTTATTAATCTGTTGTTTTGGAGGTTATTTTACGTATTCTTTTTGTCCTTGTGGAATAGTAGAATTTACGTTTGTATATGCTATAGTTGCGTGAATAAGTACTTTATTAACTTTTATTTCTAGAGAGAAATTTTCAGTGTATATAAGAAAAGGGGGCGATACTTATTTAAAAACTTTTAGAATGTTGTTGGTTGAAATTGTTAGTGAGTTTTCTCGACCATTAGCTTTAACAGTACGTTTAACTGTAAATATTATAGTTGGACATTTAATTAGTATAATGTTATATACAGGTATTGAAAGATTTATGGGGGAGAAATATGTATGGGTTAGAATTTTTGCTATTATAATAGAGTGTTTTGTATTTTTTATTCAAAGATATATTTTTTCTCGTTTAATTTATTTATATCTTAATGAGTAAAAATAAAATTATAAGGGATGTTAACTTAAGTTAAAGTGTCAAATTTTTAATTTGGAAATGTATACACACATCTCATTAAGTGTTTGTAAAGTTAATATAGCATAAGAAGTGCATTTGTTTTAAGCGCAAAAGATATAAGTTAACTAATGAGTTTAATACAAGTCTTCTAAATTTGTTTTAGGTTTTAACCTGCTCATTTTTGTATATTTTTTTAATGCTGTTTGTAATTTTTTTAAGGTTATTAAGGGTGATAACAAATAATATTTTAGTTTGATGAAGAATTTTTTTATTAATAACACTAGTATTTGTAATATTAAATAAACGAGTTAGTAGTTTTAGAAGTTTATTTAATTATTTTGTTATGCAAGAAAGTTTAGGATTGTTGTTTTTAATATTTTCTCTAAGTTATTTTCAATTGTTATTTGTAATGTTTAAAATTGGAATAGCTCCATTTCATTTTTGGATTTTTAGGGTGACTAATGGGGTTTTTGGATTTAATTTGATGTGGTTTTTAACTTTTCAAAAGTTGCCATTTTTATTAATTTTTTTACAGTTAATAATTTCAAAATTAATTATTGTTTTAATGTTGGGGTTGTTTTTTTGTTTATTTCAAATATTGTTAATGAAAACATATAAAAATTTGTTAATTTTGTCTTCTACAGAATCATTCAATTGAATTACTTTGGGATTTTTAATATCATTTTTTAATGTAATGTTTATTTTTTTATATTATTTTATTTTAATAGTAATGGTAATTCCTAAATTTGAAATATTAAATGTTAATAATTTAATCGGATGGGAAACTATATTGGTTTTTATAAATTTACCTTTTAGAGTTAATTTTTTTGTAAAAATTTTTTCTTTAAGAGAAATTTTAAAAATGCAAGGTGTTGGTGTTTTATTATTATTGTTTATAATGTTTTTTTCAGCATTATCGTTAAGGTTTTGGATAGTAAATTTAAGTACTAAATATTATAAAATATTTAAGTATAATAAAGGTTTTTTTATATTTATTATTCCGTTAACAATAATAATTTTATTATAAATTAAATAAATAAAAATATTTAAAATTTTTAAAATTTTTATGTTGTATGAAAAATATTTCATTAGTAAAAATTTATTATGTTATCTTGATAAGGTAAAGTTCTTAGGATGAAATAAAATTGAAATAAAAATAGTTATAATATGATTTAAAATGTTAAATAGATTTACTATGTTTGATTACGGTTCAAAAAGATATACATTTTTGTAATTTAGTTTAGATAGAATATTTATTTTTGGTGTAAAAGGGTTTAATTACAATAATAAAATATATTTCATTAGTTTAATTTTAAAAATATAACTCTGAAGAAGTTAAGATTTATGGAATAATAAAAAATAAGAATAATATTATAAATTTTATTACTTCTATATTGGTTACGTTACCATCAAGAAAAACTTTAACTGTAGGTTGGAATTTTGGGAGGATGCTGGGTATAGTTTTAATATTTCAAATTTTGACTGGTACATTTTTAGCATTTTATTATACAGCTGATGGTAGGGCTGCTTTTGGGGCTGTTCAATATATTATATATGAAGTTAATTATGGTTGAATTTTTCGTCTTTTTCATTCAAATGGTGCAAGTTTATTTTTTATTTTTTTGTATTTACATATTTTTAAGGCTTTGTTTATAATAAGTTATCGTATGAAACATGTATGATCTTCTGGTTTAACTATTTATTTATTGGTAATAATGGAAGCTTTTATGGGCTATGTATTAGTATGAGCTCAAATAAGTTTTTGGGCTGCGGTGGTTATTACTAGATTGTTAAGAGTTATCCCCGTATGGGGACCTTCTATTGTAATGTGGATTTGAAGTGGGTTTGGTGTTACTAGAGCAACGTTAAAATTTTTTTTTGTAATTCATTTTTTATTACCATGGGGTTTATTAATTTTGATTTTATTACATTTAATTTTTTTACATAGGACAGGAAGAACTTCAAGAATTTATTGTCACGGCGATTATGATAAAATTTGTTTTGGTCCTGAATTTTGAAATAAAGATGCATATAATTTGGCGTTTTGAATTGTATTTTTTGTTTTTACATTGTTGTATCCATATAAATTAGGTGATCCTGAAATGTTTATTGAGGCAGACCCTATAATAAGACCTGTATATATTGTGCCTGAGTGATATTTTTTATTTGCTTATGCGATTTTACGTGCTATTCCGAATAAGGTGTTGGGGGTTTTAGCTTTGTTAATAAGAATTGTTATTTTTTATTTATTTATTTTTATTAATAATTATACGTCATGTTTAAATAAATTAAATAAATTATTAGTTTATAGATTTATTATTTCAGCGGTATTTTTAAGATGATTAGGTCAGTGTTTGGTGGAAGAACCGTATACTATATTAAGTCCTGTTTTTTCTGTAATTTATTTTGTTTTAATTTTATTAATTATAATAATGTATTATTTTAGAAAAAAGTTATTTATTTAACATAAATAGTATAATATATACATTAGATTTAGATTCTAAAGATAAAATTATGTTATTTATCATAATTTTCACATTTTAAGATTATCAAGTTATGCTTATTATATGTTTTTTGCTTCGTTGGGGTTGACGAGATCATTAGTAATTTTTTTTAAATATGGTTTAGTTTTACCTTTTATTTTTAGGTTGTTTGTGGTTTTATTAATTTCTTTTGCTTGGGGTAAGGATATTTCTATGGAAGGTTTAAGTGGTTATCATAATTTTTTTGTTATAGATGGTTTTAAGTTTGGTGTGGTCCTATTTATTTTTAGGGAGTTTATATTTTTTTTTAGAATTTTTTGAGTGTTTTTTGATGCTGCGTTAGTTCCTGTACACGAATTAGGTGAAAGTTGATCACCAATAGGTATACATTTAGTTAATCCATTTGGGGTTCCGTTATTAAATACAATTATTTTATTAAGTAGGGGTGTATCAGTAACTTGGGCTCACCACAGATTGCTTAGTAATAAAAGGTGTACTAATAGCATAGTATTAACTTGCATTTTGGCTATTTATTTTACTAGAATTCAGTTAATAGAATATAGGGAAGCTAGTTTTTCAATATCAGATGGTATTTTTGGTAGAATTTTTTATTTATCCACAGGGTTTCATGGAATTCATGTATTATGTGGTGGTTTATTTTTGGGTTTTAATTTATTACGTTTGTTAAAGTCACATTTTAATTATAATCATCATTTAGGAATAGAATTTGCTATTTTGTATTGGCATTTTGTAGATGTAGTTTGATTATTTTTGTTTGTATTTGTATATTGATGATCTTATTGCTATATTAGTTTAAAGAGAATGTATAACTTGTAATTATAAGGTTAGTATAGCTTTGGTTGAATTTTTATTGTTGAGATTTTTGTTTTTTTTTAAGCCTATTATATTTTTTATTTTTATTGTAATATTTAGATTTTTGTTGTTTAAGAATATTTCATGAAGTGGACTTTTTTTTGTAGTTGATTCTATTGTTTTTGTGTTATTGGTTTTTATAATAATTTTTATTTATGGAGTGGTTTTAATTAGTGAAAAAAATTTTGGTTTAGTAATATTAAGAAGTATTTTAATTATGGTTTGTTTGTTTTTTTTTGTATCTAGTAATATATTAATATTATATATATATTTTGAATTGTCAATATTTCCTATTTTAATTATAATTTTAGGGTATGGATCACAAATTGAAAAAATTAATTCAGGTTATTATTTATTATTTTATGCGGCTATTTGTTCATTTCCTTTTTTGTTTATTTATTATAAGAGGATGTTTTATTTTACGACTTGTTATTTTGATTTTAATCTTTCATGGGAGTTGTTTTTTATTTTGAGATTAAGATTTATAATAAAATTTCCGGTTTATCTTTTACATTTATGATTACCAAAAGCTCATGTAGAGGCTCCTACAACAGCCAGAATATTATTAGCCGGATTATTGTTAAAATTAGGTACAGCAGGGTATTTACGTATTTTAGGATCAATAAATTTTATTTATAATAATTTTTGGGTAATTATTGCGTTAATGGGAATAATTTTAGCTTCATTCAGTTGTGTATTTCAAAGTGACGCCAAGTCTTTGGCAGCCTATTCATCAGTTACCCATATAAGATTTTTGTTATTAACTATAATTTATATTATAATAAGAAGTAAAGTAAGAGGGTTAATAATAATGTTGGCTCATGGTTATACTTCTACATTAATATTTTATTTAATTGGGGAGTTTTATCATACCACTTCAACACGTATAGTTTATTTTCTAAATAGATTTTTTACTTCAAGCATTTTTTTTGGAATTATTTTTTCATTGGTTTTTTTATCTAACAGGGGAGTACCCCCTTCATTATCTTTTTTATCAGAGTTTATAATTATTGTTAATAGAATTGGAATTAGTAAGTTATTGTTTTTTATAATTTTTATTTATTTTATAGTTTCTTTTTATTATTCTTTATTTTTAATTGTTTGTGCTATAATAGGAAAAAAATTTTATAATTTTAACAATTTTAATATTGGTGTATCAGTGTCAACGGTTGTTATAATATTTAATATTTTTTGATTGTCGTTGTTTTTTTAAACATAATATAAATATGCAAAATGGGTGGCGTTATGTTTGCTTTTTTTAAATATAGAGAAAAATTTTTATTGGAAGAAAAAATCTCTTAT